TGATTTCTGGATCTTCTTTGAGTTCTGGATCCTTTTCGATTTCTGGATCCAAGAGCATTTTTGGAACGATATCATAAATAAGACCTCTATTCTCATTCTCAATTATTTCAGAATTCTCATTCTCAATTATTTTAGAATTCTTAGTCTCAATCTTAGTATTTGTATTATGGTTAGGGTCGATCTTTTTCCCGGCCTCCAAATTGACTAGATATTTTTCGAACAACTTCCAATCAAAGTCCATATATTTTCTTTCAGGTTTTTTCTTTCGCATTTTTTTCAGAGACATATAAACCTTGTCTAGATAATTGTCTAGAGAATTCTTGTCTAGATAAACCGGGTCTAGATAATCCTCGTAATAATCCGTTTCTAGATAAAGCTGGTCTAGAGAATCCTTGAAATAAATCTTGTCTAGAAAACTCTTGTCTAGATAATCCTTGTGATAATCCTTGTCTACATAAGTATTGTCTAGATAATTGTGTAGATAAGTATTGTCTCGATAAAGCTTGTCTAGAAACTTCTTGTCTAGTATACAATCCTTGAAATAAGTCTTGAAAAGAATCTCCTCTGGTATATCAAATAAGTCGATCTCTTGGCTCTTATTTACTTGTAATGGCAATTTAGAAATAGAGGAGTCCTTCTTAGTTTCAGAAGAAATGTATTTATATGCTAAAAGATCATATTTATAGTTTTTCTTAAACTTAGTTTTTTGATTTCTTACTAATGAATATACTTCAGAATCATCTTGTTTTTTGGAATGAAGTAATGGGTCTTTTTCATATGAATCTCCTTTATTTAAATCGTTATTTTGAGGCGTATGGCGTCGGTTGACTTTATTTCGCAAGGTTTGTGCGCCTACTCGCTCCCAATGAACCTTAGATAAATTGTATTGAGACTGACCTCTTAACCAGTTTTTCCATGGATTCGTTCCAAAATTTCGAAGTTTCTTATGCTTTAATTCGGAATGAAATATTCCCTGTCTTTCAAAAGAATCCTTTATTGCAGTCTTAAGAAAAAAAGACGTTCCGCGATATTGAAGAACAGATCTTAACTTATCACTAACTAGGGTTTGTGATAATTTGTAAAATACATATGCTTGTGACAGGGAAGATAAATTTGGCAAGGAAGCAAATTTCGGAACAATCTGTGACTTCCGCTTATTTATATTTTTTATAGTCGAACTAAAGGTAATTCTTTTTTGATTTGTTTCAGTATTGGAAATGTCTTTCTCAAAAAATTTTTTTGTTAAATTGATTCTAGGAATCTTAATTATACATAGAAAGATATCTAGGTATATTTTGTATATTTTTTCAATGAAAATTTTTGGAAAATAATTCCATTTACTTATTAATCGAACATTTCTTCTTTTTACAATTTTCCAAATATTTTTTGGTAATTCTACATTATTATTTTGCTTTTTGTTGTTAGGACTATTATTTAGTCCTGGAGTTACTTTTTTTTTTTCTTTTGTAATTCTTTCTATTTGATTTTTGATTGTGCTTGTTCTATTAATCAGATTTTGTATTTTTTCTTCTGAATTTGTAGAAGCTGTAGATCGAATTTGACTAAATGATTCATTAATTTTCTCATTGCTGATTATAGAATCTTTTTCTTTTTGAGTTTCACTCGATTCATCTACTCCTATCCCTTTCAATCTTGTATTTCTTTTTATTATTTTCAAAATTGTGCTTTTTAGAACTAGAATGCTTTCTTTAAGCCGTTTTATGCTTTCTTTAAGCCGTTTTATGCTTTCTTTTGAGTTTCCTAGAACTCTAACAAAATTTTGCTTTATTTTTTGGTTGAAAACGCTTCTTATAAGTTGAAAGTCGCTCCCTTCCAATTTTGCTGCTGCTAATCTTTGACTTTTTTTGCCTAGTTCTTGAAAAATGGGCCCCCAAAAAATGGAAAAGGAATGGTCGGGTCGCATACCACCCCAAGGAAAGTCAGCTAGTCCCCATAAAGACCTTATAAAAGCATAATCGTTGGTTACCCTTTGTCTATCATCCGCTGTGTGCCAAGGTTTCAACTCTAAAGGCCATAAAACTTTGACCTGAAGACCGTATTCCCACCACTCCTCCGGCAAGTTCTTGATGGATATGACGCCTAGAGCCAAACCGTCATCGTTGCATAAAAGATGAGTCTCGTTTTCCCAGTCCTTTCTATCCTCAGCCCACTCGGGCTGCTGCAAAAATAAGATACGACCAATATTTTTAGCTATTATCGCTAAAGGCAATGCAATATATTTTCTAAAATAGGAGTTATAAATTAATATGATACCTCTTACTCCTAGCCCATAATAAAGCTCATCCCATGAATCTATTCCATCCATCCTATACAGCTCTTCGTCGGGGTTTAGTTCGAGTTTCTCTTTTTTGATTCTTTTCAATTTTTTCCGTTCTTTCAATGCTTTGCTTTTTTTTTCGTCTATCTTCCTTTTTGTCTTCCTTTTTGTCTTCCTTTTTGTCTTCCTTTTTGTCTTCCTTTTTGTCTTCCTTTTTGTCTGTTCTTTCTTAGGTCCCTTAAGAGTGAAAAGGTCCCCTTTTTTGATTCCCTTAAGAGTGAAAAGGTCCCCTTTTTTGATTCCAAACCTATGCATCAAATTTTGCATTTTCAAAACAAGGGATTTCACTACCCTAAAATAACTAGACAGTGTACTTTTTAAGAAGCCCAAAAAAAGAGGGGAATGCGGAAACTTTTCAATCTTTCTTACAACAACTCCGTTTTTACGCCTTAGGACGCTCGCAACACCTTTGATGTCATCCTGATGCCAAAATTGTTTTCGCACCGCTTTCAAGGAGGTCCTCCACAAGTCCTTAATCTGGATTTTCTCGGTATCGGAGGTGAGGCTGCCAACGTGAACATGAGCAAGGCTTTTCTCAAAGTCAATACTATAAGGGTCTCCCCCACTCTTTTTGCAATCCTTCTTAACCTTCTTACTAATCTTTTTAGCAATCTCCGGATCAATCTTATTACTCTCTTTATCCTCTTTATCCTTTTTATCAAGATTTTTTTTAAGTAACTTTTGAGTATTCTGATTCAAAATAATTTCATATTTGTATTGTGCTGATATAATATCAAAGCAATCATCATCTCCCCGCTTGGTCACAAAGGGTTCGCCCAGGTCGTATGCGACCTCGCGGAGTAATACGTATCCCCAGCGAAGGACGCGTTTTCCGATGTGCTTTCGTCCCACATGTTCTCCTATTTCATAAGTCTTTAGTTGCTGTAGCTTTTTTAGTTTTCGCTGGTTCCTGCTTCCCCCCCCTTTTTCCGAAGGCTTAGAAAAAAATTTTGCCAAAGGATTATAATATAATTTTCCTTCTGCTCTTAGTTTTAGTGTTTTACTTTTTAGTATCGCGAACATTCTCTCTTCATATTTTGGGGACTCGAAAAGGCAACCTGGCAAAAGGGTCTCATGAATTTGATTTAGAGCAAGGATTTGCCTAAGTTGAAATTCTGTAGGTTCATCGTCGATTCTTTCACGAGATTTTTTAGTTCCATTTTTTTTTCTTCGACGAGATTTTTTAGTTCCATTTTTTTTTCTTCGACGAGATTTTTTAGTTCCATTTTTTTTTCTTCGACGAGATTTTTTAGTTCCATCGTCGATTCTTTCACGAGATTTTTTAGTTCCATTTTTTTTTCTTCGACGAGATTTTTTAGTTCCATTTTTTTTTCTTCCACGAGATTGCATTGCATTCTGGACTTTTTCACGAGATTGCATTGCATTCTTTTTTCTTCCACGAGATTTACGAGATTTAATTGCATTGTAGACTTTTTCACGAGATTGCATTGCATTCTTTTTTCTTCCACGAAATTTAATTGCAGATTTAATTGCATTGGAGACTTTTTTACGAAATTCACCCAATTGAAGAAGTGCCCTTTCTTCCCTTAGACGTGCTTCTTCGCGTAGACGTTCTTTTGCTTCTTTGCGTAGACGTGCCTCTTTTTCCTTTTTCTCCTGTTCTTTGCTTTTCGGTGCCTTTTTTTTGCTTTTCGCCTTTTCTTCTCTTTTCGCCTTTTCTTCTCTTTTCGCCTTTTCTTCTCTTTTCGCCTTTTCTTCTCTTTTCGCCTTTTCTTCTCTTTTCGCCTTTTCTTTGGGATCCTCGATTACTTTGCTAAACTTTTTGATTCTTCCACGAGAGGGCCCATTCAACAAAGGATCATACCTTTTTGGTAGGCAGAGGCAGGTTTCGTTGATTTTCTCAATACAAACCCGAGTCCTTTTGTCGAGTATATCTAGAAAAATAAATCCCGTGTCTAGAGCCTCAATTCTCTTTATAAACTCGTTATTTAAGTTGTTTTGTTTTTGTTTGTTCTTATAAAGCCAATCTTTGTCTAGTTTATCAAAGGAGAGTCTTTCTACTGTGGACGAAGATATCATCCCTTTCATCAGTTCCTTAAAACTAGAAAAACTAGGAGGATTTGTAAAAGATATTCTTTTTTTTCCATCACTTCGGCATGTATCAAAAAAATATTGTGAAGCTTCCTTTCTTACAGCCCCAAAAAAGTGTTGATTGCTTATGTATCGTACTGGACGAGTCCATTGAAACGTAAAAAAATCGGCCGCTAAAATGCCTTCCACCACTATGGGGCCTTTTTGATCTTTTTCTTCATCCAGATCCGCTCCCCAACGCGGGGGAGAAATTTTTTCTTTGAATAGCACTTTTTTTCGTGCAATCTCCTCTTTCTTTTCCTCTTCCTCTTCCTCTTCCTTTTCCTCTTCCTCTTCCTCTTCCTCTTCCTCTTCCTCTTCCTCTTCCTCTTCCTCTTTCTTTTCCTCTTTCTTTTCCTCTTTCTTTTCCTCTTTCTTTTCCTCTTTCTTTTCCTCTTTCTTTTCCTCTTTCTTTTCCTCTTTCTTTTCCTCTTTCTTTTCCTCTTTCTTTTCCTCTTTCTTTTCCTTTTTCTTTTCCCCGTCCTCCCAGTAAGTGTCAGCTTCCCGGCTTTGTCTGGCTTTCCAATTTGGTTGCAGTTGTGGGGCTTGGACGCTTGGCAGTGGATGTGGA